ATGTCTTTTTTTATTCCTTACTTGACAACAGTAAGAAATTAAGTAATAAACTGAGAAAAATAAAAAAAGAATAATCAATGGAATAAAAGAAGAAATGTCCCGGCCAGTACTTAAGCAGATCAGGCCGGGAAAATAAACCTTTCGTATAAAATCAAAGAACTAAGATATTCTTTCTATTGAGGAGATCCGTTTTGAGTCATTATCTATATTGAATTCCTGATCAATTGCTTTTTTCTATTTTTTTCTTATTTTTCTTATATTTCTTATACATATTTTTACATATTTTATTATATATAATATATTTATACTATAATAAATATATATCTCTTAGTATAAATATATACCTTTACTTTTATTTTATTTATATTTAAATTATTTTATCTAAATATTAAATACTTTGTTTAAGTTTAAATTTTAATAGCTATTTTAAAAATTTCTATTATTTATTAGAATATTTCGAATTTATATTTTAATAATATAATAAAATAAATAATAATAATAAAGTTAAATAAGATTAAATAAATAAAAATCAAATGAAAAAAGAAAATAAAGAGAAGAAGGTGGATTTTTATCAATCTTTATTTCACGTGTTACATCACATAACAAATTTTCAATTTGGAATTAGGAGAGATGGCTGAGTGGACTAAAGCGGCGGATTGCTAATCCGTTGTACGAATTATTTGTACCGAGGGTTCGAATCCCTCTCTTTCCGCTTTCTCTGATCACTTGGTATTTTCGAATTCGAAAAGATTCTCATCCCTTGATTTTATCATAGTTAAATGTATGAAACAAATAAGATTATTAAGAATTAATTTAGAAAAAAGCAAAAAAAACTAGAAATTTTTTATTCCTCACGTCCAGGATTGCGTCCTGGATCATTAGATAAGAATCCAAAGATAAAAAGGGAAACAAAGAATATCACTACTGTGTAAACAAAGAGTTTGAGAGTAAGCATTACACAATCTCCAAGATCATTTTTTTTTTTGAAAAAGGGGAATAGATTGCCTATTTTTTACCACATATACCATTTTTTTTTTTTGTTTTGACACCCCAAAAAATGAAAAATAAGACGAATTTATTTGTAATAAGATTTTGATTCATTCGTTACCCGAAATTTCTTGTCATATCAATAATTAGGTATTGTGGAGTACCTAATAGTCCATACTCACCGGAAGGTCAGAACGGGGAAAAGGCTGATCCAAATTCATCGCTGCGGTTATTCATTCAATATACAAGAATTTCTATTTTTGAATCGAGGGTTCGTAATGTAAGACTTATCTGATCTTATCAATTTTTAGAATTTTTTTATCGAATACATCATCAATTTAGCAGAGTATTAAAGATTTCATCGAAAACTTACAGTGGCTTGCCAAACAAAGGCTAAGAGAAAAAAGAGTACAGGTATGACAGGCATAACATCTACGATTGGATTGAAAATGGCATAAGCTTCGGGCAATTTGGCGAAGAAAAAACTACTCGAATAAAGGACAGAATTAAGACAGATACCAATTAAACTAAAGATATTAAGCATAACAAGCATTTCGTTCTTGTGGATTAGATAATTTTGAGTTATTTTTATAAGGGAAAAATGAAAAAGGCAGATCAAGAAATCCTTCTTTTTCTTCGGTTCGGACTTTCCCAAATAAAAAATCCCTCCCCCCATTATCATTCTAAAATGAGAATATAAGGAATTCAACTTTCATACAATATCTTAATTGAATTCTATGTAATGATCAATGAATTTTTTTGATTCTATATCTACATGTCTTGAATCCTAGCAACAAAATATCCCATATGTTTTTGTGTATTTGGGTTGGGATTGACGAATAACCAATACCAATATTAGTGTTGATTAATATCGAATAGAAATCAAAATGGGGCGTGGCCAAGCGGTAAGGCAGCGGGTTTTGGTCCCGTTATTCGGAGGTTCGAATCCTTCCGTCCCAGATCGTTTTTCATGAAACGAAAGATGGGATCACACTGCATTCCACATGAAACAATAATTTGTTAAAGGGAAAAATCTTTTCTTATTAATTTTCAGAATGGTTCTAAGAATCATATCTGAGAATTCATTTGGTTTCTCACAAACGGAATCAAGTGTCAAATGTGGGTAAAATTGAATATCCTTATTTTCATTCAATTCATATGATAGAATATGGGGTTAAATTAAATAAATTCGATCCTTGCTGACCCTTATCCGGATAAATACTTATTTATCCATAGATAGAAATATTATATACCGGTTGAACCAATGACTATTCATGATTTTATATTGAATCAATTCCATACCGCTTTGAAATTTCAATTAGAGGAATGTTATGGTAAAACTTCGTTTGAAACGATGTGGTAGAAAGCAACGTGCGACTTGAAGGACATGGTCGGCTGTGGATTTTTACATCCGCCATCTTCTATAGTAATGAAGATGCTCTTGGCTCGACATAGTTTGTTCTGTTCTGCCCGGAACCTAATTTGTGTTGGGTTATAAGTAAATAGTACATGATGAAGCTCGAGAAGAAAGGATTGATTCATTTTTCAAGGGAAAGAATCTAGGGTTAGTGAAAATCAATAAGTTAGACCAACTCTGTAAGTATATCCTCACTATATATAAATTCTAAATCGAAAGGTTCAAATTCGGAACAAGTTTGAAAAGTCAAATTTTCCGAAATTGGTAAAACTATTTCGATGAAAAGTGTATCACAAGGGAATCAATCATTCATATTCTATTTATATAGAAAGAAATAACAAAAAAAGGTATGTTGCTGCCATTTTGAAAGGAATAAGGATCCCCGAGGTAATGTCTAAACCCAATGATTTCACAAAGCAAGGATAAAGGATTCCGAAACAAGGAAACACTATTTTCAATTGTCTCAACAATTGGATCAGACTGAGGAATAAAAATAGATTCGAAATGAGACAAACAAAAGAGTTTAGAGACGGCTCAATAAATGTCTAAGGATTCTCTTGTCAGAATTACCCAACTTGAGTTATGAGTATGAATGAGATTTCTTCCTTTTTCTGTAAGGAAGAAGAAAAAAGTACTCAATTCAAATTATAGTAAAATTCATGATTTTATGGATCCACTTGCTATTATATACAGAAATTGGAATCATTTTTCTCGAGCCGTATGAGGAAAAAACCTCCTATACGTTTCTAGGGGGGGCATTGTTTATTTACATCTATCCCAATGAGCCATCTATCGAATCGTTGCAATTGATGTTCGATTCCGAAGAGAAGGAAGAGATCTTCGAAAAGTAGGTTTTTACAATCCGATAAAGAATCAAACTTATTTAAATGTTCCTGCTATTCTATATTTCCTTGAAAAAGGTGCTCAACCTACAGGAACTGTTTATGATATTTTAAAGAAGGCAGAATTCTTTAAAGAAAGAACTTTGAGTTAATTAAAGGAAAAAACAAAATTATTAAATAAATAAAATAAAGTAGGGAAGGGTAACTAGTATCTATCCTTGTGTAATTATTTCTATTTACACACCATTTTCCTTTTTCTTGCTTTATTCATATTTTGGTGGGGGAATTGAATTTAACAACAAACAAGGGGTTAAGCTTGCTTATCGTACTTTTATTGATTGAATAAACCGGGGATTTTTTATTTACCTTTTCCTTAATTTTTTCCATTCCAATTTCTTATTTATGTTGTGCCAATCCAACACAAGTCTTTATTTTATTTACTTGATTTACTTTCTCAACATTGCTTTTATATTGACAATGGTGTATCGAACAAATATAATTCGATCGTAGATAAATAGGGCTGTTTATCCCCACCCCATATTGATTTTTTTTGTTTCCTTCACTCAAATGATGGTTTTGCCTTGCTGCATTTACTCTCATACAAGATGTATTTTCTTAGGGAAAATCAAAAAAGAATTTGATAAAAAATGGGTGGTCTGCCATAATTTTTACATTTCGATTAGGAATATTTTTAATCCGATCTGCTAACTTTGGTATTTTGTGTTTCTAATTGATCAGAAAATCTTTCTTTTCGATGTGTTGCTAGTTCAATGTTTTGATAGGGTCGTGCAGTGCAATTCAATTGATTTTTATATTTTGATCGTATCTACATATCCTATTTATCCGGGTTGCTAACTCAACGGTAGAGTACTCGGCTTTTAAGTGCGACTATGATCTTTTACACATTTGGATGAAGCAACAAATTCGTCCAGACTATTGGTATAGTCTATAAGACCACGACTGATCCTCAAGGGTAATGAATGGAAAAAACAGCATGTCGTAATAAAATCGAAAATCTAATAAAATCAATTTATTATTTTATTAGATTTTCGATTTTATTAATTTATTTAATTTGAAATGAAAGTCAAAGTTAAAGTAGAACTTTGAGTTTATCCTTACCGGATCATTACAGTTCCAAAAGATTGTTTTGATTTTTGGAAGGGGACAAAAGAAATTCACATTTACAGTTGGGTCTAGTGAATAAATGGATAGAGCTCTATGGCTCCAATTCTGGTAAAATAAAAAGCAACGAGCTTATGTTCTTAATTGGAATGATTACCCGATCTAATTAGACGTTAAAAATGAATTAGTGCCTAATGCGGGAAAGAGTGGGTTCTCCTGTGAGTGAACCATTGATTTTTTCTTTTTTTTTTTCAGAATCCTAATTATTCTTTATTATGGATTGTAGACGGATGTGTAGAAGAAACAGTATATTGATAAATAGAATTTATTCCAAAGTCAAAAGAGCGATTGGGTTGCAAAAATAAAGGATTTTTTCTCCTGTTGTAATTATAACGAACATAAACCAATTGGATAGAAAAGGAAGGTAAAAAGATCTGTTGATTGGACTCCCTCTTTCTTTTCCGGGGTATATATTTTTTTCTTACTATACTATATACATAATACAATACATAATACCCTGTTCTGACCATATTGCACTATGTATATATCATTTGATAAACCAAGAAAAACCTCCTGCCTCTGGCTCAAGTGGAAATGTAAATGGAAGAATTACAAGGATATTTAGAAAAAGA